GGAGATCCCATTTCCGTACCAACTCAAGATATGCTTATTGGACTCTATATATTAACGATCGGGAATCGTCGAGGTATTTGTTCAAATAGGTATAATCCATGTAATCGAAGAAACTATCAAAATGAAACGGTTGACGATAATAAGTATACGAAAGAGAAAGAACCCTATTTTTGTAGTTCCTATGATGCACTTGGAGCTTATCGGCAGAAACGAATCAATTTAGATAGTCCTTTGTGGCTCCGGTGGCGACTCGATCAACGTGTCATTGCCTCAAGAGAAGTTCCCATCGAAGTTCAATATGAATCTTTGGGTACCTATCATGAGATTTATGGGCACTATCTAATAGTAAGAAGTGTAAAAAAAGAAATCCTTTGTATATACATTCGAACAACTGTTGGTCATATTTCTTTTTATCGAGAAATAGAAGAAGCCATACAAGGGTTTTGTCGGGCCTACTCATACGATACCTAAGCTAAGTAATTATGTGATACCGTGGGAATTCGGTTCTCTACGGCTCAACCGGTATCATAATTCCTGAATTTCTACGTGAATCAAGATCTAGGAAAGGAAGTCTTCAAATCACTGACTCAAACCCATTGTCGAATCCTACTCAGCGGAATATGGAGGTACTTATGGCAGAACGGGCCGATCTGGTTTTTCACAATAAAGTGATAGATGCAACTGCCATGAAACGACTTATTAGCAGATTAATAGATCACTTCGGAATGGCATATACATCGCACATCCTGGATCAAGTAAAGACTCTGGGTTTCCAGCAAGCCACTGCTACATCCATTTCATTAGGAATTGATGATCTTTTAACAATACCTTCTAAGGGATGGCTAGTCCAAGATGCTGAACAACAAAGTTTGATTTTAGAAAAGCACCATCATTATGGGAATGTACACGCGGTAGAAAAATTGCGTCAATCCATTGAGATATGGTATGCTACAAGTGAATATTTGAGACAAGAAATGCATCCTAATTTTAGGATGACTGATCCTTCTAATCCAGTCCATATAATGTCCTTTTCGGGAGCTAGAGGAAATGCATCTCAGGTACACCAATTAGTAGGTATGAGAGGATTAATGTCGGACCCCCAAGGACAAATGATTGATTTACCCATTCAAAGCAATTTACGCGAAGGACTTTCTTTAACGGAATATATAATTTCCTGCTACGGAGCCCGCAAAGGAGTTGTGGATACTGCTGTACGAACATCAGATGCTGGATACCTCACGCGTAGACTTGTTGAAGTAGTTCAACACATTGTTGTGCGTAGAACAGATTGTGGCACTATCCGAGGTATTTCCGTGAGTCCTCGAAATGGGATGACGGAAAAAATTTTGATCCAAACACTAATTGGTCGTGTATTAGCAGACGATATATATATGGGTCTACGATGCATTGCCACTCGAAATCAAGATATTGGTATTGGACTTGTCAATCGATTCATAACCTTTCGAGCACAATCAATATATATTCGAACCCCCTTTATTTGCAGGAGTACATCTTGGATCTGTAGATTATGTTATGGTCGGAGTCCCACTCATGGCGACCTGGTCGAATTGGGAGAAGCAGTAGGTATTATTGCAGGTCAATCAATTGGGGAACCAGGGACTCAACTAACATTAAGAACTTTTCATACCGGTGGAGTATTTACAGGTGGTACTGCAGAACATGTACGAGCTCCTTCTAATGGAAAAATAAAATTCAATGAGGATTTGGTTCATCCCACACGTACACGTCATGGACATCCTGCTTTTCTATGTTATATAGACCTGTATGTAACTATTGAGAGTCAAGATATTCTACATAATGTGAATATTCCACCAAAAAGTTTTCTTTTAGTTCAAAACGATCAATATGTAGAATCAGAACAAGTGATTGCTGAGATTCGCGCTGGAATATCCACTTTCAATTTTAAAGAGAGGGTTCGAAAACATATTTATTCTGACTCAGAGGGAGAAATGCACTGGAGTACCGATGTGTACCATGCGCCTGAATATAGATATGGTAATGTTCATCTCTTACCAAAAACAAGTCATTTATGGATATTATCAGGAGGTCCGTGCAGATCCAGTATAGTCACTTTTTCGCTCCACAAGGATCAAGATCAAATGAATGTTCATTCTCTTTCTGTCGAACGGAGATATATTTCTGACCTCTCAGTGACTAATGATCGAGTGAGACACAAATTGTTTAGTTCGGATCCTTCCAGTAAAAAAGGGAAGGGGATTCTTGATTATTCAGGACCTGATCGAATCATATCTAATGGTCATTGGAATTTCCTATATCCTGCCATTCTCCACGAGAATTCTGATTTATTGGCGAAAAGGCGAAGAAATAGATTCATCATCCCATTCCAATATGATCAAGAACGGGAGAAAGAACTAATGCCCCGTTCTGGTATCTCGATTGAAATACCCATAAATGGGATTTTACGTAGAAATAGTATTCTTGCTTATTTCGACGATCCCCGATACAGAAGAAGTAGTTC